TAAAGATATATAAAAATAAAGATATAAAGATATATATATAAAATAATATATAATAATAATAAAAATAAAATAAGAAAATCGAATTCAAAAAATTCAAAAAAAAAAGAAAATAATAAATAGAGTGTTCTTATTCAAAACGCCCTGTGATCTTCAACCAATTCTGTGCTTCAATATAATTACCGGGGGTAAGGGCTATAGCTTGTTTCCAATATTCAGCGGCTTGATCAAACCAAGACTCCGCAATTTCAGAATCTCCCTGTCGAATGGCCTGTTCTCCGCGGTCGGAATAGGTGAGTAAATTCCTTCCCTTAGAACCGTACTTGAGAGTTTCCCGACTCATACGGCTCAGCAGTCAATTCTTTTAGTGTTCCATTTTTTATGGAGTTAACCAAAAGAAAAAGAGGTTAATTACATGAGTTTCAAACTTAAATTTGGATTAATAAGGAATTTCATCCCTTTTTTAGTTTTATCTTTTCTCCTACCTTCAGAAGAATAAAGCATCGACATTAACACTCTCATTATAATTTTCTGAAAGGTAACTATCTCGATTTCATATATCATATACTTTCATATATGATATATCAATTTCTATAGAATCTTTGAGAAAGACTTTTCTTCATAAGAAAGAAAAGACTTACTATCTTTGGGATCTGATACTACACCGCTGCTCAAAACCTTAGGGGATCTACTTTATTACATAAGTGGATTCCTAACTTTTCTATCATGATATAAGTAAGCAGTTCTTATTGTATTGGCCCAAAACCTCGTTAATTGATCCTTACGGTGCTTCTACTTCCTCTATCAATTAGATCTTTTATCCATAGAAAAAAAGTATCTAGGCATATCTATTTCTTCATATTTCGACTTCTATGAAGTTTCTTTCTTTGCTACAGCTGATAAAAATCGTTGTTTTGGACGATATATATGTAGAAAGCCTATTTTTTTCTAGTATTTATAGTATTTATTATATTATTAGTATTAGCGTATCGTTCTTTTCTTTTTTCTTTCTATAGTGGAGATAATCGCACGTAATGACAGATCACGGCCATATTATTAAAAGCTTGGGGTAAGAACGGATTTCGTTCGAGTGCCCTAAAATAATATTCCAAAGCTTTCGTATGTTCTCCGTTACTTGTGTGGATAAGGCCTATATTATAAAGTATATAACTTCGATCATAGGGATCGATTTCCAGTCGCATAGCCTCATAATAATTCTGTAAAGCTTCCGCATAATTTCCTTCAGATTGAGCCGACATCCGTTACGGTCGTCATTCGGTTCAAAGAATCTCCGTTCCAGAACCGTACGTGAGATTTTCATCTCATACGGCTCCTCCTTTATGTGTATAATGATAAAAATACATAGAATCAAAAAAGATTGCAGTATTCTCATTATCAACTGAGCAGGGCTAGTGTTTTTACAAGAAATCTCTAGCCAACCTTCCTGTAAAAGATCTTTTCTTAACATCAAGTATCTTGGTACTGGATAAAAAAAACAGTAACTCAAACAATTTCTTTGTCCTCAACGCCGCTTAATTTCCCGGAATTAGTCACTTCAACAGTCTTCGATGGTTATACAGGTATCCAAAATACGAACGAGATGGATGTTTGTTGTCCCAACCATTCTTGTTAGTCCCGATCCCGATAAGAAAGGAAGGATTTTTTTTATTTTTTACAAAGTTTTCGTGTTGTTGATTCCTAAGCGTAGTGCTTCTTCCTCCATGCCGCCTATTGGTACTAGTGGAGTAGGGTTGACCTAACCCCATAGGTATAGGTATAACCTTTCGCTTAATACTATAAACCAAAAATGGAAGCATACGAGGCTGCATTAATCGGGGATACACGACAGAAGGAATTAATCATTTTATTTACCTAACTTCACCTTCAGCAAGCGTAGGTTTTTTTTTTCAATTTTTTTTCTTTCTCTCCGAAGAATGTGTCTTTCTGCTAAGACCGAGATCGGTAAAAAAAAAATCAAATCGCACCATCTCTGTAATAAGTGAATGCCTCTTTTTCTCCTGAAGTTGTCGGAATTATTCGTAATAAGATATTGGCTACAATTGAAAAGGTCTTATCAATAAAATTTTCATTTATCCGAGATCTAGGCATAGGTAGAAATCCATTCTATAATTTCATATTATTTATCGCGTGAGAAAAAAATCCCACAAACAAAGGAATTGTACAATACAGTACGAAATAACGTAAAAACGGACTCATTAATCAAATTTGGTTTATACTATGGCCTCCAAGGAGGTTTTTTTGATAAAATTTCTTTCTATTTTTATAGTTCGAATTTATTGTATGCACCTACCCAAATGGAATATGAATGACTCACTATTCACCCGGTTTCTGGGCATCATTATGTAGGAGAGATGGCCGAGTGGTTCAAGGCGTAGCATTGGAACTGCTATGTAGGCTTTTTGTTTACCGAGGGTTCGAATCCCTCTCTTTCCGCACCTTTACCAAATTCATCAATGTTACTGACCCCAATGTTTCAAATAAC